GCAAGCTTTAACCATTCTCAGGATAATTCAAGCAAGCTTTAACCATTCTCAGGATAGTTCAAGCAAGCTTTAACCATTCTCAGGATAATTCAAGCAAGCTTTAACCATTCTCAGGATAATTCAAGCAAGCTTTAACGATATTTTGCTTATAAAAGTTTCTAGGTTTAAGAGAGGGGGAATCAAAAACCTTATAATTTTAAAATTTTGTATGAAATTTTTTTATCTAAAATAATTAAAAATTGAAAAAAAAAAAAAAAAGGGGGGGTAAATCGCTAAATTTGGCTTTCGGATTTTTGGAGGGGGATCAAAAACCTGAGATGGGAGATTTGGTTAATTTTTTTTGGATTGAAAAAAAAAAAAAGACTCGGGAAATTTAGCCGTTTGGGGCCCCTAAAAGGGTCGATTTTTGGCCGCAATTTTGGGGATTTTAGGGTCAAAAAAAGGGGGGGTAGGGGTGAAGGCTAAAATTTTGTATGAAATTTACCTATTAAAATTTTTAGTCAAAGGTGTGCAGCAAGAATTTTTACTTCGGCCGCGCATTGGCTTGGGGAGGAGCCTTTTTTTTGCAAGAAAAATTTCATTAGTTAAATTTGGCTAAATAGATAAGTGGGATTTTTTATAAAGAGCAAAAATTTTTGCATCGTCTGCAACATCAGAGCAGTCCTTTAGTCAGGCATCTTTATGGGAATTTTCTAGTCTTTTTTTTATCTTTGTAGTCTAGGTCAACCTTGCTAACATTCGAAAGGTCGATTTTTGCCCCAAAAAAGTGAAATTGAAAATGTAGCAAAATTTTATTCACTAAAAGGGATTCCCATCAAACCGCGTTTTGGGCCTTTTTTTTGCCGATTTTGATATAGATATATAAAATTTAAATCCGGATGTATAAGAATTTAATCGTACAACATATTGAATAGATTAGTATCATACCAAGATATGTCAAGTTAAACTTTATAGATCTATACATTAATTGCCGAATCTGATATGTGGGCATATAGAATTTTAAGAAAAAAAAAAAAAGAAAGATTATACGGGTATTAATGACCTATTAGATATATCTAGAAAAAAATTTAATGTTAAAAATTATTTTTACTTAATCTATAAATGATTATATATATATATATATTTATTAATCATTAGATGGGATATATAAGTATATATATCTATATTTAATAATATATATATTAAATATTTATATATTATATAGATATATATATCAAATATGTTTATAATTTTTATATATTAATAAATATTTAATAAATATATATATAGGTATATCTCGAAAAAAAAAAAAAAAAAACTTATTTAATACCAATATATATATAAAAATATTCAGATAATCATGATTGGTAATATTATAATTTATTTATATATATAGAAATTTTTATATAAAAATCAATAATAATAATAAATTTTTATGAATTAATATAAAATAGATTTTATTGGGGGGCCAAATTTTTAAAAAATTATAAATTATAGGAAAATTTGCTATATAATAAATAAGGAATGTTATAAAATTTTTTTAAAAAAAAAAATAATGGGACAATAGTTGGGGAATTAGGGATCTAAATTTAAATATTTAATGGAAAAATTTAATTAGCTAAATTAAACTCGAACAATAAAATTAGATTGAAATATCGAAATTATTGTAAGCTAATTAAGCTTATAATTCAATATTGGGGAATATTGAATTATTTGTTTCTAAAGACAGTAATCAAGTTTTTACGAATAGAATAATTGGTTTAATAATAAAATATTAAACTGAGGAATAAAGAATTTATATATAAATTAGTTTTATAATTTAAATTTATATATAAATCATTTAGGAATATATATAATATTGGGGAATATTATATATATATCCTTAATTATTTAAAAGTTAATTGTTTTATAGAAAAAAAATATAAGATATTATTTATATAAAAAATATTTTATTAGTGATAATAGGGGAATTTTATAAAAAAAAAGTGAAGAATGTTTTTTTAGGGGCTAAAAAATTCAAAGTTTTATTTTAGTTTTAGATTTTGGTATGATTGAGAATTATATGCAAATTTTAGTGTGATGAAAGATTTATTTTAAAGAGGTAAATTTTGTAAAATAAGGTCGCAGTAATAAGGATTAAATATTCAGGAGATTGAGATTTAGCTAATATATTTAGCACTAACTAAATTTGTGCCAGCAGTTGCGGTTAGACAGGTGGTGTGATTGAAATTAATTTGGGTATAATTAATATAAATTAGGAGAATTAAAGTTAAAGTTTATTAGGTGAAATTTTTAAGCTTTAAGTAAATTTAGTTTTTGATTATGAGGTTGAGAGATTCAATTTATAAACTAGGATTAGATACCCTACTATTTTGATTGTAAAGTTGTATTTCCATATTAGTAATAGTTATGTTCTTGAAAATAAAAAGATTTGGCGGTACTTTAGTCCATTTAGAGGAACTTGTCCTGTAATTGATAATCCACGATTTACAGTACTTATATTAAATTAGCTTATATATCGCCGTAGGTTGAATTTTTTAAAAGAATTTTAATATTCAAGAGTCTATGAAGGTAGCAAATCAGGTCAAGATGTAGTTTATATATGAGGAGAGATGAGTTACAATGAATTTATTTATACGGATTAGTATTTGAAAGATATTATGAAGGTGGATTTAAGGGTAATTTTATAAAAATACATAGAATGATTTAGGCTCTAGAGTATGCACATATCGCCCGTCGCTTTCGCCTTAAAGTGGAATAAGTCGTAACATAGTAGGTGTACTGGAAGGTGTGCCTAGAAAGGACAAGTTAGAGCTTGATAAAGCATTTTAGTTACATTAAAAAGTTTATTGTAAATTCAATATAACTTGATTTAAAGTAATTATTTAATTCAAGCAAGCTTTGATTATTTTATATTGGAATAAGTAATTTAGTTGTTTAATTATTTATTGAAAAAAAATATGGTGTAATTATAGAGAATTAGTATTGTGAGAGAATTTACTTAAAATATTAAAAGAAGAATTAAGTTTTTGTACCTTGTGTCTCAGGGTTTACTAAATAAAATTTATGTATATATAAATTTCTCGAATTTAAAAGAGTTACTAAAATATAATTTTTATTGTAGAATAAACATTATAAATATTTTAGTAGAAGTGAAACGTTATTCGATTTTAAATATATCTAGTTTTTTAAGAAATAAATTTAATTTATTTTTTTTTAAATATAGTTTTTAATAATTAGGATTATATTTGGAGAAGGAAATATTTTAGGGGATGAGCTTTAAAATAAAATTTTAAAAGATAAGATTATTGATAAGGAAGTAGGATTAGAAGTTTTCATCTTTAATAGTGTTTTATAACTAAGTTATTTGAGGTTAAGATTTATATTATCTTTAAATTTTTTATTAAAATATAATTTGTAATTAAAAAAAATTAGAAATTATGGTAGAATAAGTAAAAAATAATGTATAATAGAGTTTATAATTAGAGGTTTAATAAAGGAATTCGGCAAATAAATTTCTCACCTGTTTATTAAAAACATGGCTTTTTGAGTATAATTTAAGGTCTAACCTGCCCTATGATTTAAGGATTAAATGGCCGCGGTAATTTGACCGTGCAAAGGTAGCATAATCAATAGTTTTTTAATTGAAAGCTGGAATGAAAGGTTGAATGAAGAAATAACTGTCTCTATTAAAATTTATTTGAATTTTATTTTTAAGTAAAAAAGCTTAAATAAATCTAGAAGACGAGAAGACCCTATAGAGTTTAATAAAAAACCATTTTAGTATTTTTAGAATTTATAAATATTAAAATGGTTTTTTATTTGATTGGGGTGATTGGAAAATTTAATAAACTTTTCTTTGATTTATACATTAATTAATGATTATTTGATCCTTAAATAAAGATTATAAGATAAAATTACCTTAGGGATAACAGCGTAATTTTTTTTGAGAGTTCTTATCGAAAGAAAAGATTGCGACCTCGATGTTGGATTAAAATAAATTTCTGGTGTAGGTGCTAGAAAAATTAGGTCTGTTCGACCTTTAAAATTTTACATGATCTGAGTTTAAACCGGCGTGAGCCAGGTTGGTTTCTATCTCTAGATATATAAAATATCTTAGTACGAAAGGACTTGATATTTAGTTAATAGTTTAATATTAAGAATAACACTGTTATTTTGGCAGAATAGTGTATTAGATTTAGAATCTTAGAATGTAGATTTATATCTACAAATAACACTTGATACTCCAAGATGATATTTTGTTATTATTTTCATCAGTTTTATTGACAATTTGTGTATTAATTGCTGTAGCATTTTTAACTTTATTTGAACGAAAAGTTTTAGGATATATTCAGATTCGTAAAGGTCCTAATAAGGTAGGATTTACAGGTATTTTACAGCCTTTTAGTGATGCAATTAAATTGTTTACTAAAGAGCAGATTCGTCCATTAATATCTAATTTTAGGATTTATTATTTATCTCCTGTAGTTAATCTTTTATTAGCTTTAATACTTTGGTTTTGTTTGCCTTTTGTTTCTTATAATATAAGTTTTGATTATTCAATTTTATATTTTTTAAGTATCTCTAGAATAGGAGTATATACTATTATATTAGCAGGATGATCTTCTAATTCTAATTATGCTATATTAGGGAGAATTCGTTCTATTGCTCAAACTATTTCATATGAAGTAAGATTAGTATTAATTTTATTAACTTTTATGTATTTTATTTTGAGTTTTGATATTGGAAAATTATTTAATTATCAAGAGAATTCTTGGTTTTTATTTTTAAATTTACCTTTATGTATTATATGATTAGTTTCTAGATTAGCAGAGACAAACCGAACTCCTTTTGATTTTGCAGAGGGGGAATCAGAATTAGTATCAGGATTTAATGTAGAATATAGAAGAGGTGGATTTGCTATAATTTTTTTAGCAGAATATTCTAATATTTTATTTATATCAATATTTTGTAGAGTTTTATTTTTGGGTGCAAATTTTTTATCCTTAAGAGCTTATATAAAATTAGGTTTTATAGCATTTTTATGGGTATGAATTCGAGGAACTTTGCCTCGGTATCGGTATGACAAGTTAATAAGATTGGCTTGAAAAACTTATTTACCAGTTTCTTTAAACTATTTATTAATAAGATTAAGTTTAGCTATGAGAGCTTATATCTTTATTCTTTAGTTAATTTTTTTTAGTACAGTTTAAACTAATAGAAAATTATTATTTCTTTTTTGTACTTTCAAAGTACACACTTATACAAGTTCATTAGTTATTTTTTAAAAATAATGTAGTCTCAGAAGGTAAAAATAATGGGATTAATAATATAATAAAGAAAGTAACATAAAGTTAAAATTTGTCCAGTCAAGATATAAGGATCTTCTACAGGGCGAGCTCCAATTCAGGTCAATAAAAGAATAATTCTAATAAATGTTCAGAATAGAAATTTATTGGCTGGGTAAAATTGAGTTCTAAGAAATTTATTAGTTTTAGTAAAAGGTAGAATATAGAGGATAGCAATTGATATAATAAGAGCAAGAACGCCTCCGAGTTTATTAGGGATTGAACGTAAGATAGCATAGGCAAATAGAAAATATCATTCTGGTTGGATATGTACGGGGGTAACCAGGGGATTAGCTGGTGTAAAATTATCGGGATCTCCTAGAAGATAAGGGTTGGTTAAATTTAATATACAAAAAATTATTAAAAAAATAAGGAATCCTACTAAATCTTTTAAGGTGAAGTATGGATGGAAGGGGATTTTATCAATATTTCTATTAGTTCCTAAGGGATTTCTTGATCCGGTTTGATGGAGGAAAAAAAGGTGAATAATAACAAGAGCTGCAATAATAAATGGTAATATAAAGTGAAGAGTGAAGAAGCGAGTTAGTGTAGCATTATCAACTGCAAATCCTCCCCAGATTCATTGAACAATTGTATGACCAATATAGGGAATAGCAGAAACTAGATTAGTAATAACTGTAGCACCTCAAAAGGATATTTGCCCTCAAGGTAAAACATACCCAAGAAAAGCTGTACCTATTACTATAAAAAAGATAGTAACACCAATTATTCAAGTTTCTTTTATTGAAAATCTTGAATAATAAATTCCTCGACCAATATGAATATAGATACAAATAAAAAAGAAGGAGGCCCCGTTAGCGTGTCTAGTTCGGATTAGTCATCCATAATTCACATCGCGGCAGATATGAGCTACTCTATTAAAGGCAATTTCTGTATTGGGACAATAATGTATTGCAAGAAAAATTCCTGTAAGAATCTGAATTAATAAGCATAAGCCTAGTAATCTTCCAAAATTTCATAAGGAGGAGATATTTCTAGGTGTAGGTAGTTGGATAAGAGATCTAGAAATAATTTTTATTAGTGGGTTATTTTTAATTATTTTTATCATTAAAATTTTTGACGTAGAGGTCCTGAGTAAATATCAGTTAATTTAACTACTAGGATTAGAGTTAAGAAGAGGTATACTATCAAAAGTATCATTATTAATATATTTGGATAGTAGATGTATTTTCTTAAGAAAAAAAAATTTCTTCTATAATTAAATCCAGTTTCTCATAGTTTTTTATGAATAGAAATTTTTATAAAAGTAAAATCATCATAGAATATATTTCTAAAAATTAATAAAGTTATTATAGAAAAGGGTATATAAAATAATTTATTGTGTTTAAATTTTTCATCTCTTGCTACACTAGTTATATAAAGAAATAAAATCAATATTCCTCTTACTATAATAATAAATAAGATATAAGAAAATCAAAAATTAAGAAAAAAAAGACCTGTTAATAAGGAAATGGTAATTGTTTGGATTAAAAGAATACTCCCTATAGAGAGGGGATGTTTCAAAAAAACGAACAGAAAATTTCTAAAAATATTTAATATAATCAAATTGCCTATTATATCAGAAAATAGTTTAATAAAAATATTAATTTTGGAGATTAATGATGAAGTATCTATTTTTTTTCTGAAGTTTTAAAAGGTTATCCTTAAGACTGATTTACAAGACCAGTATTTTTATTTAAATTATTAAAACTTATAATGCCAATTTATCTTATTCTTATTATTATATTTTTTACTGGACTAATTGTCGTAGCGTTAAAACGTAAGCATATACTTTTAATATTATTAAGCTTAGAATATACAATTGTATCAATATTTTTAATATTATTTATATTTTTGAATATATTCGAAGATTATTATTTTAGTTTAATTTATTTGGTAATAAGAGTATGCGAAAGAGCACTGGGTCTATCAATTTTAGTTTCTATAATTCGAAGGTATGGCAATGATTTTATTATATCATTTAATTCTTTATGATAAAGTTTTTAATAATAATGTTATTTTTAACTCCTTTAAGATTTACAAGGAATTATTGATTGTTTCCATGAATTTTATTAATTAGTACATTTATTTTTATACTAAATTATTCTTATGGAGAATTAATTATTAATATTTCTTATTTATTTGGAATAGATTTATTATCATATACATTATTGGGTTTAACATTATTAATTAGAGCTCTAATGTTTATTGCTAGAGAAAGGACTTACAAGGCTAAAAATTTTTTATCTTTATTTAGTATTATTAATATTTTATTGTTAATTTCTTTATTTTTAGCTTTTAGAACTACTAATATATTTTTATTTTATTTATTTTTTGAGATTAGATTAATTCCCACTTTTTTGTTAGTTGTAGGGTGGGGGTATCAGCCTGAGCGGATCTCTGCTGGTAATTATTTATTATTTTATACATTATTAATATCATTGCCTATATTAATAGGGTTATTCTATATTTATATAAAATTAAATACTTTAGAATTTTATTTTTTGATAAATTTAAACAATCATTTTTTATATTTTTGTATTAATATAGTTTTTTTTGTAAAGATACCAATATTTCTGGTCCACCTTTGGTTGCCTAAGGCACATGTAGAGGCCCCTATCTCAGGATCTATAGTATTAGCAGCTATTATATTAAAATTGGGGGGTTATGGATTAATACGATTTATAAAATTATTTTTAATAGTTAATAAGTATTATAGAACATTTTTTATTAGGCTTTCCATATTAGGTGGAGTTATTGTATCTTTAGTATGTCTACGACAGAGAGATATAAAATCATTAATTGCCTATTCTTCAGTAGCCCATATAGGTTTAGTTTTAGCCGGGATTTTAACCCTAAATAATTTAGGTATATGGGGTGGATTAATTTTAATACTGGCTCATGGATTATGTTCTTCTGGGCTATTTTGTTTAGCTAATATTTCTTATGAACGAACTAGGTCTCGATCTATTTATTTAAATAAGGGGTTATTAAATATTCTTCCTAGTTTATCTCTTTGATGATTTTTGTTAAGAGCGAGAAATATAGCAGCACCTCCTTCTTTAAATTTATTAGGAGAAATTTTACTAATTAATAGATTAGTTATTTATAGAGATAGATTAATATTATTTCTATCAATAATTTCTTTTTTTAGAGCAGCTTATTCTTTATTCTTATTTTCGTATACTCAACATGGAATAATTTCCTCTAATTTATACCCTTTTTCTACAGTAACTATTCGAGAATATTGTTTATTATTTTTACATTGAGTACCTTTAAATATTTTCATTTTAAAAAGAGAAATAATTACTTTATGAGTTTAACTTAAATAGTTTATAAAAAAACATTAATTTGTGGTGTTAAAGATGTATGTGATATACTTTAGGTAAAAATGATCTTTAAGTCTTATTTTTCACTTTTATTGACCTCATCTCTTGGTTTATTTTTTATTGGTATATTTTTAGTTAGTTGTGATTTTTATCATCAAATAGAACTTAGTCTTTTAAGTTTAAACAGAGTAACAATTACTTACACAATTATTATTGATTGAATATCAATTACTTTTATAAGATTTGTTTTTTTTATTTCTGCTGCTGTAGTTAAATATAGAGAAGAATATATGGGGGATGATTTTCATAAAGGTCGATTTATTTATTTAGTGGTTTTATTTATTATTTCTATAGCATTTATAGTTATAAGACTTAATATAGTTTCTATTTTACTAGGGTGGGATGGTTTAGGGCTTGTTTCTTATGCCTTAGTTATTTTTTATCAGAATATTAAATCTTTCAATGCGGGGATACTAACTGCTTTAACCAATCGTCTTGGAGACGTAGCAATTTTAATATGTATTGCAATAATTTTTAACTTTGGAACATGAAATTTTATAAGCTTATTGGATCTATTTAAAAAGGATAAATTTTTTGAATTTATTACTGTTTTAGTTATTTTGGCCGCTATTACTAAGAGAGCTCAGATTCCATTCTCAGCATGATTACCTGCTGCTATGGCAGCACCTACCCCTGTTTCTGCTTTAGTTCATTCTTCAACTTTAGTAACGGCGGGTGTATATTTATTAATTCGTTTTAGTGAAAGAATTCCGGAATATTATATGCAGAAACTGATACTTGCTTCTTTATTAACTATATTTATATCTGGTTATGCAGCAAATTTTGAGTTTGACTTAAAAAAAATTATTGCGTTATCTACCCTAAGGCAGTTAGGAATAATAGTATTTATTTTAACTATAGGTGAAATTTATTTATCTTTTTTTCATCTTTTAGTTCATGCTCTTTTTAAAGCCCTTCTTTTTATATGTGCAGGAATAATTATTTATAATTCTGGAAATTGTCAAGATATTCGATATATAGGAAGTTTAGCTAAGGTTATACCTTTAACCTGTACTTATTTAAATATTTGTAGAATATCTTTATGTGGATTACCCTTTCTTTCTGGATTTTATTCTAAGGATTTAATAGCAGAAACTTTTTCTATAGGAGGTTTTAGGCTGTTTATTTATTTTGTTTTTTTTGTTTCTATTGGATTAACTGTTAGATATAGCTTTCGTTTACTTTATTATACTTTCAGAGGTAATTATATAGGGGTATCTTTTAATGGATTTAGAGAAGGGCCTAAAGAAATATTAAAAAGAATATCTTTATTAATTTATTTAGTTATTTTTATAGGATCAGTAATGGTTTGACTGGTTTTTCCTACTCCTTATTTTATTTTATTACCATTTAATATAAAATTTATGACTTTATTAATAGTATTATTTGGAGCTTGAATAGGTCATGGTTTATCCCAGATATCTTTGTCTTGAAGTAATAAATCTCTTTGACTTCGGAAGTGGGTGATATTTATTTCAGGTATATGAAATTTACCAAATCTTTCATCTTTAATTCCTAGAAAATTTTTTCTTTATTTAGGAAAACAATATAGAAAATTAATTGATCAAGGGTGATTAGAATTTTATGGAAGCCAACAACTTTATAAGAAATTATCTGATATTTCAAAGTTTATTCAATTATTTTCAAAAAGTAACTTTAAAGTTTTCTTACTTTTAACTATTATTTGACTATCTTATGCTATAATATTTATAAATTACTTAGATAGCTTATTTAAGAGCATAGCACTGAAAATGCTAAGGAAATATTATTTATTTTTAAGTAATTTATAGGGATCACCCTTCTTTACAGTGAAAATGTAATATTTTATATAAACTATATAAATAGGATTAAAAACAGATTCCACTGCTTAAAGATTAAGTTAGAAGCTTATCTTTGAAATTTCTTAAACCCTTAATTGGGGGAGGGGGGTCCCATTAGTATCATTAACAGTGATATACCGCTTTTTTGGTTTCAATTAAAAATAAGGGCTTTTAAAACCAAGATTTTAGGTCGAAACTAAATACAATTATTTGTTTCTTATTTTAAGATAAATTGGTATCCCAATACTTTTTAAGTGCAAATTAAACGTTATTATTAACTATTATCCTATTTAATTCAAGTAAGCGCTCCTTGTTTTCATTCATGTAGAATTCCGATTAGGAGGATAGAAAGAAAAAATCTTGAAAAGATGCAATAGTTAAGGATATTAGAGATTTTTAATGTTAAAATTAAAGGGAAAATAAGAGCTAATTCTACATCAAAAATTAAAAAGATTACTGCAATGATAAAAAAATTTAAAGAAAAAGGTAATCGAGAAGAGGTTTTGGGGTCAAATCCACATTCAAAAGGTCTGTTTTTTTCTCGGTCAGAAAACGTTTTTTTTGATACTAAATTTAGAATTAATAATATAATGAAAAGAATTAAAATAATAGTATTGGTGGTTCAGACGAGATTAAGTATTATTTATACTAGAATACTAGATTTTTTGATTGGAAGTCAAATATAATTTTTATATTATATAAATATCTACCTCATCAGTAGATAGCGATATAAAGAAATAGTCAAACTACATCTACAAAGTGTCAGTATCAAGCAGCTGCTTCAAAGCCGAAGTGATGAATGCAGGAGAAATGATTAAAATAAAGCCGAATTAGACAAATTAGTAAGAAAGTAGATCCAATTAAGACATGTAGTCCATGTAATCCTGTAGTTATGAAGAAAGTTGAACCATAAATTCTGTCTCTAATGGAGAAGGGGGCTTGGTAATATTCAAATCCTTGTAAGATAGAGAAATAAATTCCTAAAATTACAGTGGAAAGTAGTCCTTGGAAAGACTGATTATAGTTATTTTCTATAATAGCATGATGTGCTCATGTAATTGTTAATCCAGAAGTTAAAAGAATGAGGGTATTTAGAAGGGGAATTTCGATAGGGTTAAATGTACTAATTCCTTTAGGAGGTCAGATTATACCAATTTCAATAGATGGAGATAGTCTTGAGTGAAAAAAGGCTCAGAAAAATGCTACAAAAAAGAATACTTCTGATGTAATAAATAAAATTATTCCCCAACGAAGACCTGAAGTTACCTTATAAGTGTGAAGGCCTTGAAAGGTTCTTTCACGAATGATATCTCGTCATCATTGATATATAATTAGAGTATTAGTGAATAGTCCTAAGAATAATAGATTTGTTTCATGTAGATGAAATCATTTAATAAATCCTATTAAGGAGGTAAATGTTCCTAAAGATCCTAAAATAGGTCATGGTCTGTAATCTACGAGATGAAAGGGATGATTTTTTTTATTGTTTAACATTAAACTTCTCTAGAATATAGGGTAGTTAGGATAGTAAATACATATGATTGAATAATTGCTACTGCTGATTCGAGGGTTAATAGGAGAATTTGTCTTAAAATAAGAAGTCTTAATAATCTAGTTGATAGGAGAGACCCAGAATTTCCTATTAAGGTAACTAGTAAATGACCTGCAATTATATTAGCTGTTAAACGAATTGCTAAGGTTCCTGGGCGAATAAGATTACTAATAGTTTCAATAATTACGAGAAAAGGAAGAAGGATACTAGGAGCTCCTTGGGGTACTAGGTGGGCAAATATATGAATTGTATTAAAAATTCAGCCGTATAATATAAAGGTCAGTCAAAGGGGTAAACTAAGGGATAGGGAAAGATTTAAATGTCTAGTACAAGTAAAAATATAGGGAAATAATCCTAAGAAGTTATTAAATAAAATTAGTCTGAAAAGAGCAATTAGAAGAAGGGTTCTTCCTTTAGAGTTATTATTTTTAAGAAGAATTTTAAATTCATTATGTAAAATATTGATAATATTGATTCATAAAATTTGGATTCGGGATGGGATAACTCAAAAGGAACTTGGGATAATTATTAAACCAATTATTCTTCTTAATCAATTAAAAGAAGTATTAAAGTTTGTGGATGGGTCAAAGGTTGAAAAAAGATTTATTATCACTTTCAGGAATTATTAATTTTTTTATTGGATTTTTCAAAAAACGAAGGCTTGTAAGTAAATAAATAAAAATTTAGAATACTAAAAAATAGAAATAAAATGATAAAATATATATATATTATAGTTCAATTTAAAGGTGCTATTTGAGGGATCAAAAATTATTATATTAAGTAATAATTTCAGTTTGACAAACTGATGTTATTTTTTAACTAAATTTTTTTCATTAGAAGTAGTTGCTAATCTACTATAGATTGGTTTAAGAGACCATTACTTGCTTTCAGTCATCTAATGAGAATTTATTGAGAGATAATTCAGTTTAGGAAATATTTAGGAGAAATTCTTTCTACTACAATAGGTATAAAGCTATGATTAGCACCACAAATTTCTGAGCATTGGCCGAAGTATAAACCGGGTCGGTTAATAATTAAACCTACTTGGTTTAAACGACCAGGAGTTCCATCAATTTTAACACCTAATGATGGGATAGTTCAAGAGTGAATTACATCCAATGATGTTACTAAGAGCCGAATTTGAGTTTCAAAGGGAATAATTAATCGATTATCTACATCTAGTAGTCGAAAATTATAAGAATTAATATCATTAGAAGGAATTATATATGAATCAAATTCAATATTTTTATAATCAGTATATTCATAAGATCAATATCATTGATGACCAATTGCTTTAATGGAAACAGAAGGGTTATTAATTTCATCGAGAATATAAAGTAGGCGAAGGGAAGGTATAGCAATTAAAATTAAAATTACTGCTGGTAAAATAGTTCAGATTGTTTCAATTATTTGCCCATCTAAAAGATATCGGTGATTAAATTTATTAATAAATATATTTAATAGAATTTGACTTACTAAGATTGTAATAATAATTAAAATTAGTAAGGCATGATCATGAAAAAATATTAATTGTTCTATAAGAGGTGAAGCTCTGTCTTGAAGTATTAAGGTTTTTCAAGTTGAAATTTCTAAAAAAAGTATAAACTTTATTTTTGGGGTTTAAATCCAATGCACTATTCTGCCATATTAGAAGTTAGTAACTATAGGTAATTCAAGATAGCAGTGGTCAGTTGGGGGTAGAAATTGAAGCCATTCGATAGATGGGGATAAGTTAGTTCTAGAAAGACTTATTCGTTGAACTGAAAATGCTTCTCATAAAATAAAAATTAGATATAAAATTCTAATTAATGAGATTATTCTACCGATAGATGATACTGAATTTCATAAAGTATAGGCATCAGGATAATCTGAATATCGACGTGGTATTCCTCTTAGACCAAGAAAGTGTTGGGGAAAGAAGGTTAAATTAACTCCAATAAATATAATAAAAAATTGAGTTTTTAAGTATTTTTGGTTAAGGGTTAATCCAGTAAATAGGGGGAATCATTGAATAAATCCGGCAATAATAGCAAATACGGCACCTATAGAGAGAACATAGTGAAAGTGAGCTACAACATAATAAGTATCATGGAGAATAATATCAATAGAAGAGTTAGCTAGAACTACACCAGTTAATCCTCCAATGGTAAAAAGAAAGATAAATCCTAATCTTCATAAGGCTGTTGGAGTATAAGAAATATTGGTACCGTGATAAGTTGCTAATCATCTAAAAATTTTAATACCTGTTGGTACAGCAATAATTATAGTAGCTGAAGTAAAATAGGCTCGTGTATCTACATCTATACCTACAGTAAATATATGGTGGGCTCATACTACGAATCCTAAAAGCCCAATTGCTATTATAGCATAAATTATTCCTAGGACACCAAAGGTTTCTTTTTTTCCTCTTTCGTTAGTAATGATATGAGAAATTATTCCAAAACCTGGGAGAATAAGAATATAAACTTCAGGATGTCCAAAGAATCAGAATAAGTGTTGGTAAAGGATTGGGTCTCCCCCTCCGGCAGGATCAAAGAAAGATGTATTAATATTTCGATCAGTTAATAATATAGTAATAGCTCCTGCAAGAACTGGGAGAGAGAGAAGAAGGAGGAGAGCTGTAATTCTTACTGCTCAAACAAAAAGAGAAAGTCGATCTGAAAGTATTCCTGCTGGACGTATATTGATAGCAGTGGAGATAAAATTAATGGCCCCAAGAATAGAGGAAATTCCTGCTATATGTAAACTAAAGATGGCTAAGTCAACAGAAGCCCCTCTGTGGGCAATATTCGCTGCTAGAGGTGGGTATACTGTTCAACCTGTTCCTGCACCTTTTTCTACGATTCTTCTTATTAATAGAAGGGTTAAGGAGGGGGGTAACAACCAAAAGCTTATATTATTTAGTCGAGGAAAGGCTATATCAGGAGCTCCTAATATTAGGGGAACAAGTCAATTACCGAACCCCCCGATTATAATAGGTATAACTATAAAAAAAATTATAATAAAAGCATGGGCAGTAACAATTACATTATAAATTTGATCATCACCAATTAATGATCCAGGATTACCTAATTCTGCTCGAATTAATATTCTTAAAGATGTTCCCACTATTCCTGCTCATGTTCCAAAAATAAAATATAAAGTTCCAATATCTTTATGATTAGTTGATTGTAATCATTTATTCGGTAAAATGGCTGATAATAGGCGATAAATTGTAAATTTATTTATGAAATTAAAAATTTCTTTTATCAATAAAATTATATAGTTTATATAAAATTTTAAATTGCAAGTTTAAAGAGGCTTAATTTAGCTATAATTTAAGAATTAGGTTTAAAACCTATAATTGACTTTGAAGGTCAATAGTTTACTTAACTTAAATTCTTTAAAAAATAGAATAATAGATAATATAAAGAATTAATCTTAGTAAAAGAAAAATGTTAAAAAAAATAACAGGTCATCTTAGGTGTTTAAAAATAAAATTTAAATTTTCCATAGTTTTGTTAGTTGTTGAAAAAAAGGTTATTCGAATATAAAAAAATAAGGTGATTAATGTTCTAATAATTAGTATTAGGCAAGTAAAGTAAAATGAATTTTTAAGTATTATTAGAATTACTAGTCATTTAGGAAAAAATCCAATAAATGGGGGGAGTCCTCCTAAAGATATAAAGTTTAAAAAGATGACAAGTTTAGTATTTTTTTTATTTCTATAAATAAAGTTTAATTGTTGTATTCAAAAAACATTAAACTTATTAAAAAATCTTATTATATTAAATAAGATAAAAGAATAGATTAATATATAGATGATTCAAGTATCTATAGAAGTTATGATAGAAGAGATTATTCAGCCGGTATGATTAATAGAAGAATAAGCTATAATTTTTCGTAGTCTAGTTTGGTTTAAACCTTGTATACCACTAACAATTGAAGAGGAGATAATTGTTAATCTTAAAAATAAAGGTGAATCAGTTAAATTATTTAATATAATTATTGGGGCAATTTTTTGTCAGGTAGATATAACAAAAACATTAGGTCATCTTAAACCTCTAATTACTTCAGGAAATCAGAAGTGGAACGGGGCAGCTCCTATTTTTAATAAGAGGGCCGAATTTATAATGATTTGTCCTTTGATATTTAAGGAATCAAAGTCAAAAAATGAATCGGAAGTAATAACAACAAAAAAGATAAGTCTTGAGGCAATTGCTTGGGCAAAAAAATATTTTATTACTGCTTCTTTAGAGTATCTATTTTTTTTAATTATAAGTGGAATAATAGCTAGTAAATTTATTTCTAATCCTAATCATATTCTAAATCATGAGTATGATGAAATAGTAATTAATGTTCCAATAAGTATCATATTAAAAAATATAATTTTATATATGTATGCGATTAAAAAGAAAAGGGTTGAAACCTTTATAAATGGGGTATGAACCCACTAGCTTAATTAGCTTACCTTTTTATATTTTAGTATAAGATGTATAAGAGTTTTTGATACTTTAGGAAATAGTTTAATTCTATTAAATATAGTCCGTTATATTACTGTACTAAAAAAAATTATCTAAAATAAATATCTATTAAATAAGTTTTTTAAATTATAAAGTTAATATTTAAACATTAAAAGATACTATTATTAGTAGTTTTTCATTAATTTATTAAAAAATAAGTATAAATAGTATATTTTATATAGTTTATATATGTGCGAGTAATTAGCACTTAGATCTTTAGGGAAATAAATTTATTGTTAATTTTTATTTGATTAAAAGTTTATTTTATTAAATAAATTGAGGTAAGTTTTTACTTATGTGATGGAGTTTAATTACGTAAAAATACCTATATAAATTTTTATATGATTAAAGTTTGTTTGCTCCACTTGTAGTGCTCATATTTTAGTTTTATAGGTATTCTTAGTAGAGCTTGTTTATATATTACGCCATTGTATTATATAAAAATCAGAACCTATAATGGGAAAATTTTATGCAAAAATATGTCTTAGTTCCATCAGGTGAAATATCGACGAGAAATTTTTTTGGCATAAGTATCTTCTTACAAATTTAAAAAGATAAATATAAAAATTTT